TTTTTATTTTATTGAATTTAATAATTTTTAGTTTAAACAATAAATAAAATAAATAAAAAGTTTCTTTTAAATTAATTTAGTAGTAAATTTTTTATTTTTTAAAAAATGGTAAAAAAAAAATATTTTTATTAAATGTTTACTGATTATATGATAGATAAACATTTATTAGTATATCTTTATATTTAATTAATAATATACATATATATATATATAGAAAGTCTATATATATAATTATCTAAATAACAGTAATTAAAGTAACATAATCAATAATATCTAATGTTTATAATAATATTTATAAATAAATTATTTATTAATAGATAGGAAAGATTATTAATCATTAATATACTGAATCATAAAAAGAAAAAAAAAGAAATAGTTGACAATATATATTTAATGTATATAAAATAGTTAATTGAATATCTATTTACTTGGTAAATTCTGAAWTATAATTAAATAAAATACTTTATTATCAAAAATTAAATTAATTATAATTTATGTAAATTATATATATATATATAAATTATTTATATTATATTAAATTAAATATATATATATATATATGTATATATAAATTATTTATATAATATAAATATATGTATATATATATATATATATATTAATAAAAATTATATATTTATAAATATATTTATTAATAAAAATTATATATTTATAAATATATATATTAATATAAATTATTTATATATATATATAATATTTATATAAATTATATATTTATATATATATATATATATATAAATTATTTATATATATATATRTATATATAAATATATAATAATATAAATATATATATATATATATATATAAATATATAATAATATAAATTATATATTTATATATTTATATATATAAATAAATTATTTATATATATATATAATATTATATTAATATAAATTATATATATATATATATATGTATATATATTATATATATATAAATATATTAATATAAAATAAAGTTTCTTTTTTTTAAATTCTAAAAAAAAAAAAGAAACTAAAATTATATATTAAAATATTCATTAATATAATAATTATTATTAATTATAAATGTAATATATAATTTAATATTTATAAAATAACTATTGTTATATTATTTATTATATATATATAAATAATTATATATATATATTACTTAAATTTATTAATTAAAAAGTTATTATTATAAAATTTAAAATGTTTTATATAAAAATATAATTTTATAGTATTTATATAAAAATATATATAATTATATATTAATATTACTTAAAATTTTTATATTAAATGTAATTATTAAATTATTTAATTTTAAAATAAAATAATTAAAAAATTATTAAATTAAATAAAATTTAAAATTAAATTTATATAAATTTTATTTAATTTTAAAATAAATTGTAAAATTTAATTATAATTTAATTTATTCCCCTAACCCCTAAATTAATAAATTTAATTTATAAGGTAATTGTACAGTTTGTTTTTAAAATAGGACCTATACTACTATAATTTTTATTATTGGTAAATTTTATATATAATAGATATATTATAATTAGATTATTAAATTTGTTATTTAAAATTTAATTATAATTAATATAATTTTAAAATTAAATAAAATATTTAATTAAAATAATTTATTATATTTTTATAATTTAAATATATTTTTATATATAATCTTATAAAATTTAATTTTGGTTTAAAATTTATTTAATTTTTAATTTATATGTAAATTTTTGTATTAATAAAATTAAAATTTAAAATGATAATTTTACAGTAATTAAATTTAAAAATTAATGAAAATTAGATTTAGTAATTAATTATATAATAAAATAAATTTGTGCCAGCATTTGCGGTTAAACAAATTATTTAAATAAATTTTATTAATATAAAATTTAATTGTTTTATTTGTTTTAAAATATAATTTTATAATAAAAGTGAAATTTTTTATTTTTATTAATTTAATTAAATAATAATTGAATTTTGAAATTTAATTTATAAACTAGGATTAGATACCCTATTATTTTAAAAGTAAAATTTATATTAAGGGATTAATAGTTATGTTCTTTAAATTTAAAAAATTTGGCGGTATTTTAGTCTATTTAGAGGAATCTGTTCTATAATTGATAGTTCACGATAAATTTTACTTAATTTATTAATTAATATATCGTCGTTAACAAAATATTTTTATAGAAAAATAATTTTTTGATAATTAAATTAAATTATATTTCAGATCAAGATGTTGTTTATAATTATGAAGAAATGGATTACAATAAATTAATTTATTTTAATGAATAATTTATATAAATATAAATTTGAAGGTGGATTTAATAGTAATTTTTAATATATTTTAAAAATGATTTAAGCACTAAAATATGTACATATCGCCCGTCGCTCTTATTTATTAAATAAGATAAGTCGTAACAAAGTAGATGTACTGGAAAGTGTATCTAGAATGCAAATTAAAGCTTTTATAGTTTTTCATTTACATTGAAAAGAATCTTTTAAATTAGATAATTTGAAAAGAAAATTTTATTTATATGTAAATATATATTATAAGTATTTTTAAATAAAATATTATTAATTTATTTTTATTTAAGTATATTAAAGAAAAAATCAAAATAATTATAGTTTATTAGTAATGAAAATGAATTAATTAAATTAATTTAAAGAATTTTTTATTTGAAGTACCTTTTGTATCAGGGTTTATTTAATTAATAATTAAAATTTAATTAATTTCGAATTTAAAAGGTTTAATTTTTTATTTTTTATATTGTGGAATAAATATTTATAATAATAAATTAGTAATGAAATGTTATACGTTTTTAAATATATCTAGTTTTTTTAGAAAAAAATTTAATTTTATTATAAATTATTATTTAAATTTAAATTAGAGTTTAAATATTTATTTATAAAAAAATTTTTAGGGATAAGCTTAAAAATTAAATTATATTCTTAATTATAAAAATAATTAAATTTATGATTAGAAATTTCAATAATATGAATAATTTTATAATTTATATATAAAAAATTTTAATTTTTATAAGATTAATTTATTTATAAAAATATTTAATAAAATTATTTGTTAAATTAATAATGATAAAATTAGTATATTTATAAAATAATTAAATTTTAAAAAAATATTTTAAATTAATAATAAGGAATTCGGCAAAATAATTGTTCGCCTGTTTATCAAAAACATGGTTTTTTGTTTTATAATTTAAAATTTAATCTGCCCACTGATTAATTAAAGGGCCGCAGTATATTGACTGTGCAAAGGTAGCATAATCATTTGTTTCTTAATTGTTGACTTGTATGAATGATTGGACGAGATAATTACTGTCTCATTTTTATTTAAAATAAAATTTTATTTTTAAGTTAAAAAGCTTAAATAAATTTTAAGGACGAGAAGACCCTATAGAGTTTAATTAATTTAGTAAAAATTTTTATTTTTGTATTTAAATTATTTTTATAAAAATTAATTTAATTGGGGTGATTTAAAAATTTATAAAACTTTTTATAATATAAGTCAAAAAATTTTGTTTATTATTGATCCAGAAATTTTGATTATTTGATTAAATTACCTTAGGGATAACAGCGTTATTATTTTGGAAAGTTCATATTTATAGAATAGTTTGCGACCTCGATGTTGAATTAAGATAAATTTTTGGTGCAGTAATTAAAATTTTTAGTCTGTTCGACTATTAAATTCTTACATGATTTGAGTTCAAACCGGTGTGAGCCAGGTTGGTTTCTATCCTAAATGATATAAAATATTTTAGTACGAAAGGACCATATATTTAATTAATAATTTTAGTTAATGAATTACTTTGGCAGAATAGTGTAATGAATTTAGAATTCATAAATGTATTGATATACAAGTAATAATATATTATATTGATTTTTTTATAATTTTTATTAATATATTATTATTAATTATTTGTTTGTTAGTAGGAGTTGCTTTTTTAACATTGTTAGAACGTAAAGTTTTAGGTTATATTCAAATTCGTAAAGGACCTAATAAAGTTGGGTTCTTAGGTTTATTACAACCATTTAGTGATGCTATTAAATTATTTACTAAGGAACAAACATTTCCTATTTATTCTAATTATTTAATATATTATTTTAGTCCTATTTTAAGATTTATATTATCTATAATTGTTTGATTAATTATACCTTATTATTTTATAATAATTAATTTTAATTTAGGAATTTTATTTATATTGTGTTGTTTAAGAATAGGAGTTTATGGATTAATAATTGCTGGTTGATCTTCTAATTCAATATATTCTTTATTAGGGGGACTTCGAGCTATTGCTCAAACTATTTCTTATGAAATTAGTTTGGCATTAATTTTAATAAGATTTATTTTGTTAATATTAAGTTTTAATTTTTTAAATTTTCTTAAATATCAATATTTTAGTTGAATAATAGTTATTTCTTTACCTTTAATGTTAATATGATTAGCTATAATATTAGCAGAAACTAATCGGACACCTTTTGATTTTGCAGAAGGAGAATCTGAATTAGTTTCAGGATTTAATGTTGAATATAGAAGAGGGGGATTTGCTTTAATTTTTTTAGCTGAATATTTAAGAATTTTATTTATAAGTATATTATTTGTAATAATTTTTATAGGGGGATATACTATAAATATTTTATTTTATATAAAAATATTATTTATTTCATTTTTTTTTTTATGAGTACGGGGGACTTTACCTCGTTTTCGTTATGATAAATTAATATATTTAGCTTGAAAATGTTATTTGCCTTTTTCTATTAATATACTAATTTTTTATATTGGATTAAAAATTTTTTTAGAAATTTATTAAAAAAAAATAGTAAAATTAATAGAAGATTAGACTTCTTTTTTATGTTTTCAAAACATATACTTTAACAAGTTCATTAATTTAATTTGTTAATTTATCTCATTTATTGATTAATAAAGGATTAATTAAATAATAAGAAAAGTATAAAATAGTTAAAGTTTGTCCTGTTATAATATAGGGATCTTCAACAGGTTTAGCTCCAATTCATGTTAGTAAAATTACTATACATAGAAAAATTCAGAATATAATTTGATTAATAGGATAAAATTGAATTCCTTGAAATTTAGATTTTATAAAAGGTAAAATAAATAAAATTGCAATAGATATAACTAAAGCAATTACTCCTCCTAATTTATTGGGGATAGATCGTAAAATTGCATAAGCAAATAAAAAATATCATTCTGGTTGAATATGTTCAGGAGTAACTAAAGGATTAGCGGGAATAAAATTATCCGGGTCTCCTAAAAGGTAAGGACTTATTAAACATAAGTTAATTAATAAAAATAATATAATAATAAATCCAATAATGTCTTTTAATGAGAAATAAGGATGAAAAGGGATTTTATCAAAATTTCTGTTTGATCCAATAGGATTATTTGAACCTGTTTGGTGTAAAAATAATAAATGAATTATTACTAAAGCTGCAAGAATAAAAGGTAGTAAAAAATGAATTGTAAAAAATCGAGTAAGAGTGGCATTGTCTACTGCGAATCCTCCTCATACTCATTGTACTATTATAGTTCCTAAATAAGGAATTGCAGATAATAAATTAGTAATAACTGTGGCTCCTCAAAAGGATATTTGACCTCAAGGTAATACATATCCTATAAAAGCTGTTCCTATAGTTACAAATAAAATTAATACTCCAATTATTCAAGTATGAATTAAATAAAATGAATTATAATATATTCCTCGTCCAATATGAAAATAAATACAAAAAAAAAAAAAAGAAGCTCCATTTGCATGAATAGAACGTAAAATTCATCCGTAATTTACATCTCGACAAATGTGAATAATTCTATTAAATGCTAATTCGATATTAGCACAATAATGTATTGCTAAGAAAATTCCTGATATAATTTGAATAATTAAACAAAGTCCTAATAAAGATCCAAAATTTCATCAAGTTGAAATATTTGATGGAGTAGGTAAATCAATCAATGAATTATTTATAATTTTAATTAAAGGATGAGTTTGTCGAAAGGGTTTATTCATTAGTTTTTTTGTCGTAATGGTCCTAAATTTTTATTAGTAATTTTAATAACAGTAATTAATGTAAATAATAAATAAATAATTCTTATTAAGGTAATATTTTTTGAATTTAAATTATATAATTTATTTAAGTTTAAAATAATTCTTTTTTCATTATTTATATTAATTAAATTAAAAATAAAAGGATCAATAATTAATAATAATAAAATTATTATTATAAGTACTATAAAATTTATGAAAAAAAAAGAACTTGAAAAGTTATATTTTTCGTTTGAAGCTAGTCTAGTTATATAAATAAATAAAATTATTATTCCTCCAATTATAATAATAAATAAAATATATGAAAATCAAAATAAGTTATTAATAAAACCTGTAATTAAACTAATTAATAAAGTTTGAATAATTAATAAAAATCCTATAATTAATGGATGTTTTATTTTTACAATATTTATAGTAATTAAAATACTTAACATTAAGATAATATATAAAATATCAGAAAATAGTTTAATAAAAATAATAATTTTGGAGATTATTGATAATATAAATATATTTTTTCTGAAGTTTTTAAATAATCTATTATTTTTAATTTACAAAATTAATGTTTTAAAATTAAACTATAAAAACTTATGTTAATAATTTATATAATAATTTTATATTTAAGAGGATTATTAATTTTTTGTTTAAATTTTAAACATTTTTTAATTACTTTATTAAGTTTAGAATATTTAGTAATTAGTTTATTTATTTTTATAATATATTTAATAGGGAAATATGGGTTTGAAATATATTTTTCAATAATTTTTATTACTTTTTGTGTATGTGAAGGAAGATTAGGTTTGGCAATTTTAGTTAGTTTAATTCGTACTCATGGAAATGATTATTTTAAAAGTTTTAATTTTTTGTCATGTTAAAATTTTTATTTATAAATTTATTTATAATATTTATATTAAAAAATAAAATATTTTATTATAGAAATTTAATTTTTATAATATTATTTATATTTCAATTTTTTTGAACAAATCAAATATTTGTAAGAATTTCTTATTTTTTTGGCGTAGATATTTTATCTTTTTTTTTAATTATTTTATCTCTTTGAATTACATGTTTAATAATTTTATCAAGTGAAAATATTTTTTATATAAATAATAAATCTTTATTTTTTATATTTAATTTATTGATATTAATATGATTATTAATTTTATCTTTTTTAAGTATATCTTTATTAGGATTTTATATTTTTTTTGAAAGAAGATTAATTCCTATTTTATTTTTAATTTTAGGATGGGGATATCAACCTGAACGTTTACAAGCAGGAATTTATTTATTATTTTATACGTTATTTTTATCATTACCTATATTTATTAGTATTATTTATATATATAAAGATACAAGATTATTATTCATAAATTTTAAAGAAACTTTTTATTTAAATAATTTATTTTATTTATCTATAATTTTAGCTTTTTTAGTAAAAATTCCTATGTTTTTAGTTCATTTATGATTACCTAAAGCTCATGTTGAAGCTCCAATTTCTGGATCTATAATTTTAGCAGGAATTATATTAAAATTAGGGGGATATGGTATTATTCGGGTGATAGAATTAATGTTAAATAAAGGTTTAGTTTTAAATTTTATTTGAATAGTGATTAGATTAATTGGGGGTATTTATATTTCTATAATTTGTTTAACTCAAGTAGATTTAAAATCTTTAATTGCTTATTCTTCTGTAGTTCATATAGGGATAATATTAATAGGTTTATTAACTCTTAATTATTGAGGAATATTAGGAGGTTTAAAATTAATAATCGGGCATGGGTTATGTTCTTCAGGTTTATTTTGTTTAGCAAATATAGTTTATGAACGTAGAGGAAGACGAAGTTTATTATTAAATAAAGGCTTATTAAATTTAATACCTAGTTTATGTTTATGATGATTTTTATTAAGAATTTCTAATATAGCTTCTCCTATTTCATTAAATTTATTAGGTGAAATTAGTTTATTAAATAGAATTTTGAGATGAAATTATAAAGTAATAATTTTGTTAATAATTATATCTTTTTTTAGAGCAATTTATACTTTATATTTATATTCTTACAGTCAACATGGAAAATTTTATTCAGGTTTATTTAGTTATTTTAATGGATTTAATCGTGAGTATCTTTTATTATTTTTACATTGATTTCCGTTAAATATTTTATTTTTAAAAGGAAATATAATAATATGATTTTATTTAAATAGTTTAATTTAAAAATATTGATTTGTGGAATCAAAGTTATAAAATAATTATTTTAAATAATAAATTTATTTAAATTGAATTTTTTAATCTTTTTATTTATATCTATAAGATTATTTTTTTTAGGTTTATATTTTATATTAAATGGAATAATTTATTTTATAGAATGAGAATTTTTATCATTAAATAGAAATTCTATTGTTTATGTATTTTTATTTGATTGAATAAGTTTATTGTTTATAAGATTTGTTTTTTATATTTCTTCTATAGTTATTTATTATAGAAATGATTATATATCAGGTGATATAACTAAAGAACGATTCCTATATTTAGTAATTTTATTTGTAGTTTCTATAATATTAATAATTGTTAGACCAAATTTAATTTCTATTTTAGTAGGATGAGACGGTTTGGGTTTAGTTTCTTATTGTTTAGTTATTTATTATCAAAATGAAAAATCTTTTAATGCAGGTATATTAACTGTTTTATCTAATCGAATTGGAGATGTATGTTTATTAATTGGAATTGGTTGAATATTAAATTACGGAGGATGAAATTTTTATATTTATATAGATTATTTTATAAATATTTATGAAAGAAATTTTATTTTATTTATAATTTTAATTGCAGGAATAACAAAAAGTGCACAAATTCCTTTTTCTGCTTGATTACCTGCAGCTATAGCTGCCCCTACACCTGTTTCAGCTTTAGTTCATTCTTCAACTTTAGTTACAGCTGGAGTTTATTTATTAATTCGATTTTATATATTAATAAATAATACAGTTTTTTTTAATATTTTATTATTAATTGGTTGTTTAACAATGTTTATATCTGGAATTGGTGCAAATTATGAATTTGATTTAAAAAAAATTATTGCTTTATCAACTTTAAGACAATTAGGATTAATAATAAGAATTTTAAGAATAGGTTACATAAAATTGTCTTTTTTTCATTTATTAACACATGCATTATTTAAAGCATTATTATTTATATGCGCAGGAATAATTATTCATTGTTTAGGAGATGTTCAAGATATTCGTCATATAGGAAAATTAATAAATTTTATACCTATTACTTTAATTTGTATAAATATTTCAAATATAGCTTTATGTGGACTTCCTTTTTTAGCGGGATTTTATTCTAAAGATTTAATTTTAGAAATAATATCTATAAGAAGAGTAAATTTTTTAATTTATTTATTATTTTATGTTTCTACGGGATTAACTGTTAGTTATAGAGTTCGTTTAGTTTATTATTCTATAATGAATAAATTTAATTATTATACTTTGTTTTGTATTAATGAAAATAGAAAATTTATATTAATAGGAATATCAGGTTTAGTTTTTATAGCAATTTTTGGTGGAAGAATTATTATATGATTAATATTTTCATGAGAAAGTTTAATTTTATTAACATTTATTATAAAATTAATAGTAATGATTGTTATTATATTAGGAATTTGATTAGGTTATGAATTATCTATTATTAAAATAAATAATTTATTATTTAGAATAAATCAAAAAATAATAGTAAATTTTTTAGGGAATATATGATATATACCTATTATTTTTAGATACGGAATTTCTAAAGCTTTTTTTGAAGAAAGAAATAAGTTAAATAAACTATTTGATCAAGGTTGAAGAGAATTATTAGGGGTTCAAGGATTATATAATTATTTTAATAAAAATAGAAATATATTRTCTTTAATTCAAGTTAATGATTTGAAATTAATTTTTTTATTTTTTATAATATTAATAATATTTATATATTTAATTTTTTATTTACATAGCTTATAAAGAGTATAATATTGAAGATATTAAGGAAAATAATTTATTTTGTAAATATTTATAAATAATAAAATTATTTTTACAATGAAAATGTAATGTTTTATTTTAAACTATATAAATTAAAGATATTAATAGAATTTCACTACTATAAAAAAAGTTAGCAGCTTTTTTTAATATTTTATATCTTATAAAATTTAATTGGAATAAATTTCATTTTTATCATTAACAATGATATACCTCTTTTTGGTTTCAATTAAAGTAAGGATTATTAAATCTAATTTTAGGTCGAAACTAAATGTAAAAATTTTACTTCATTACTAAAGATAAATTGATTTACAATTTCTTTTAGATGCAACCTAAATATTAAAAATTTAACTATTATCCTTTTTATTTATTAGTTCAATCTAAAGCTCCTTGATTTCATTCATGGTAAATTCCTAATAAAAGAATAATTATAAAAAATAAATTAATTATAATTCAGTTACATAAAATAGAAAAATTAAATACTACAATTAAGGGAAAAATTAAGGTAATTTCTACATCAAAAATTAAAAAAATTACAGCAATTAAAAAAAAATGTATAGAAAAAGGAATTCGTGCAGAATTTATTGGGTCAAATCCACATTCAAAAGGAGAATTTTTTTCTCGATCTATAAAAGTTTTTTTAGAAATAATTGAACAAATAATTATTATAATTAATGCAATAATTGTAAAAATAGAAATTATGATTATATTAATAAATATTATTTATACTAAAATTTTTAGACTTTTTGATTGGAAGTCAAATATACTTATTATATTATATAAATAATAATTATCTACCTCATCAATAAATAGAAATATAAAGGAAAAGTCAAACAACATCTACAAAATGTCAATATCATGCAGAAGCTTCAAATCCAAAATGATGATTTTTAGAAAAATGAGAAGAAATTTGACGTAATAGACAAATAATTAAAAAAGTAGTCCCAATAATTACATGTAATCCATGAAATCCTGTTGCTATAAAAAAAGTTGATCCATAAACAGCATCTCTAATAGTAAAAGAGGCTTCATAATATTCATAAGCTTGAAGTATTGTAAAATAAAGTCCTAAAATTACTGTAAAAAAAAGACTTTGAATAGCTTGATTATAATTATTTTCTAAAATTCTATGATGAGCTCAAGTAACAGTTAAACCTGAGGATAATAAAATTACTGTATTTAATAAAGGAATTTGTATTGGATTAAAAGGGTTAATTCCTTTTGGAGGTCATATTCTTCCAATTTCAATTGTTGGGGATAATCTTCTATGAAAAAAGGCTCAAAAGAAACTAACAAAAAAAAATACTTCAGAAATAATAAAAAGAATCATTCCATAACGTATTCCGTTAATTACTGGTATTGTGTGTAATCCTTGATAAGTTCTTTCGCGAGTAATGTCTCGTCATCATTGAATTATTGTAAGAATTAAAATTAAATTACCTAAAAATAATAAGTTATTATTAAATTGATGAAATCATATAATTATACCTGAAACTGTAATTAGAGCTCCTAGAGCTCCTGTTAAAGGTCATGGGCTATAATCTACTAAATGAAAAGGGTGATTATGTTTTATAGACATTAAACTTCACTAGAATAAAGAGTTGAGAGAACTGAGAAAACATAGGCTTGAATAATTGATACTGCAAATTCAAGTATTAATAATAAAATTTGTGTAATTAATAATAAGGAAATCATGATAGGTATAAGAGATGATCCTGTATTTCCTAATAATGTAAGTAAAAGATGGCCYGCAATTATATTRGCGGCTAATCGAATAGCTAAAGTTCCTGGACGAATAATATTACTAATAGTTTCAATACATACTATAAAAGGTATTAATACATTGGGAGTTCCTTGGGGAACTAAATGAGTAAATATATGATTTGTGTTATTAATTCATCCATAAATTATAAATGAAATCCATAAAGGTAAAGCTAATGTTAAAGTAAAATTTATATGACTAGAACTTGTAAAAATATATGGAAATAAACCTAATAAATTATTAAATATAATAAATAAAAATAATCTAGTAAAAATTATTGAAATTTTATAATTTTTAATTCCTAATAATGTTTTAAATTCTTGATTTAATTTTATTAAAATATTAGTTCATATAAAATAAAGTCGATTAGGTAAAATTCAAAACAAAGTTGGTAAAATAATTAGACCTAAAATTGAACTTAATCAATTAAGAGATCAATTAAAAATTGTTGTTGAAGGGTCAAAAACAGAAAATAAGTTAGTTATCATTTTCAAGAATTTTTATAAATAGGTAAATTTTTAATATTTATTGCTTTAAAATTAATTTTAAGTAAATAATAATTTTTTGTCATAAATAATAAATATAATATAATGAAAATAATATATAAAATTAATCAATTTATAGGAGCTATTTGAGGAATAAAAGAATATTTTTAATAAATAATTTTAATATGACATATTAATGTTATAATTTAACTAATTCTTTTTCATTAGAAGTAAATGTTAAATTACTATAAATTGGTTTAAGAGACCATTACTTACTTTCAGTCATCTAATGAAAGATTTTTTAATCAATTAAGAAAATTTTTTAAAGAAGTTCTTTCAATAACAATGGGTATAAAACTATGATTAGCTCCACAAATTTCTGAGCATTGACCAAAAAATAAACCTGGTTGATTTATAAAAAAATTAGTTTGATTTAATCGTCCTGGAGTTGCATCAATTTTAATTCCTAAAGATGGGACAGTTCAGGAGTGAATAACATCTGTTGCAGTTGCTAAAATACGAATTTGTGCTATAAAAGGTAAAACAACATTATTATCTACATCTAATAATCGAAAAGAAGTTTTTGTTAAATTATTAATTTGAACTATATATGAATCAAAACTATTTTTTAAGAAATCTGTATATTCATAGCTTCAATATCATTGATGACCAATAGATTTTAAAGTAATTAAAGGGTTATTTAATTCATCTATTAAATATAAAAGTCGTAAAGAGGGTAAAGCAATAAAAACTAAAGTAATTGCTGGGAGAATTGTTCAAATTAATTCAATTATTTGTCCTTCTAATAAAAATCGATTAATATATTTATTAAAGTAAAGTATTGATATTAAATATCTTACTAAAATAGTAATTATAATTAAAATTAATAAAGTGTGATCATGAAAAAAAATTAATTGTTCTATTAAAGGAGATTGGGCATCTAATAATAAATAATTATTTCAAGTATTCATATTCTAAAAAAAGAATATTCTTTATATATGAAGCTTAAATTCATTGCACTAATCTGCCATATTAGAAATTATTAATTAAAGGAAGTTCATTATAAGAATGTTCTATAGGAGGATATTTCTGTATTCATTCAATTGAAGAAGGAAAATTTATAGCGAAAATTGGGGATCGGTTGGAAATTAGTCTTTCTCATATAATGTAAATAAAAAAAATAATTCTTACAAGAGAAATTGTTGATCCGATTGATGAAACAATATTTCAATTTATATATGCATCTGGATAATCAGAATAACGTCGTGGTATACCACTTAAACCTAAAAAATGTTGTGGAAAAAATGTTATATTAACTCCAATGAATATAATAAAAAATTGAATTTTTAATCATTTATTATAAAAAGTTGTTCCTGTAAATAAAGATCATCAATGAATAAAACCTGCTATAATAGCAAATACAGCTCCTATTGATAAAACATAATGAAAATGAGCAACTACATAATATGTATCATGAAGAATAATATCAAGAGAAGAATTAGCTAAAATAACTCCTGTTAATCCTCCTACTGTAAATAAAAATACAAATCCTAAAGCTCAAAGTAAAGAAGGACTATAATTTAGTTGAGCTCCATGTAATGTTGCTAATCAACTGAAAATTTTAATTCCTGTTGGTACAGCAATAATTATAGTTGCTGATGTAAAATATGCTCGAGTATCTACATCTATTCCAACAGTAAATATATGGTGAGCTCATACAACAAATCCTAATAAACCAATAGCTAATATAGCATAAATTATACCTAAAGCTCCAAAAGTTTCTTTTTTTCCTCTTTCTTGGCTAATAATATGAGAAATTATTCCAAATCCTGGAAGAATTAAAATATAAACTTCTGGGTGACCAAAAAATCAAAATAAATGTTGGTAAAGAATTGGATCCCCTCCTCCAGCAGGATCAAAGAAAGAAGTATTTAAATTACGATCAGTTAAAAGTATAGTGATAGCTCCTGCTAAAACTGGAAGAGATAATAAAAGTAATAATGCTGTAATAGCTACTGATCAAACAAATAAAGGAATTCGGTCTAAAGTTAGATTTTCTGAACGTATATTTAATACTGTTGTAATAAAATTAATAGCCCCTAAAATAGAAGAAACTCCGGCTAAATGAAGACTAAAAATAGTTAAATCAACAGATGCTCCTGCATGTGCAATATTAGCAGATAAAGGTGGGTAAACAGTCCAACCTGTACCCGCTCCTCTTTCTGCTAGACTTCTTCTTAATAATAAAGTAAGAGAAGGAGGTAATAATCAAAAACTTATATTATTTATACGAGGAAAAGCTATATCAGGAGCTCCTAATATTAAAGGCACTAATCAATTACCAAATCCTCCAATTATAATAGGTATTACTATAAAAAAAATTATGATAAAAGCATGAGCTGTTACAATAACATTATAAATTTGATCATCACCAATTAAAGAACCTGGCTGACCTAATTCTGCTCGAATTAATAAACTTAAAGATGTGCCTAATATTCCTGATCAAGCTCCAAAAATAAAATATAAAGTACCAATATCTTTATGGTTTGTTGAAAAAAGTCATTTATTCGGTGAAATGACTGATAATAGGTGATAAACTGTAAATTTATTTATGAGAAATTTTCTCTTTTACCAAGAGTTTTATAGTCTATTAATAAGATTTTAAATTGCAAATTTAAAGAAGCAAAAAGCTAAGACTTAAAGACTATCTTTATATTTAACTTTGAAGGTTAAAAGTTTACTTAACTTAAAATCTTAAAAAATTAAATAAATTAAAGTAAATAAAGGTAATCTTAATAAAGAAATTATTCTTATTATAATAAGAAAATAATTTATTTTAAAATTAATTTTAATAAATCATTTTTGTTCTATATTTAATAATAAAAAAGAATTTATAGCCAATCGAAGGTAAAAAAATAAATTAATTAATGTTAATAAAGATATTAATGTAAGTAAAAAAAAATAATTATTTAAAATTAAATTATTAATAATTATTCATTTAGGAAAAAATCCTAAAAAAGGAGGTAATCCCCCTAATGATAAAAAATTTATAAATAATAAAAATTTATTTGTTAAATTAAAATTTATTGTTAAATAAATTTGATTAATAAAATATAAATTAAAATTTATAAAAATTGAAATTATTAAAATAGTTAATAAGGAATAAATTAAGAAATAAATTTTTCAAAGATTATTATTTATAAGTAAAGATCTAATTATTCAACCAATATGGTTAATAGAAGAAAAAGCTATAATTTTTCGTAAATTAGTTTGATTTAAACCCCCTAGACTTCCAATTAAAGTTCTAAAAATTGCAATAAATTGTAAGTAAATTTCATTATTAAGATAAGAAATTAAAATTATGGGAGCAATTTTTTGTCATGTTAATAAAATTATATTTATTAATCAATTTAAGTTTTCTACAACAGATGGAAATCAAAAATGAAAGGGAGCRGCCCCTAATTTTAAAAACAAAGAAGATAAAATAARTATTTTTATTGGATTATTTATATTTAAAGAAAAATAATTTAAATATATCAAAAACGAAAAAATAATAAAAAAAACTAGTGTAGATGAAGCAAATGCTTGTGTAAGAAAATATTTAAGAGATGCTTCAGTGGAAAAAATATTTTTTGTATTACTTATTAACGGAATAAAAGACAATAAATTAACTTCTAACCCTATTCATGCCCCTAATCATGAATTGGATGAGATTGTAAAAATTGTTCTTCCTAAAAGTATACAAAAAAATAAAAATTTATTTGGAATAAAGAAAATTAAAAAGAAAAGGATTCAAACCTTTATAAGTAGGGTATGAACCTATTAGCTTTATTAGCTTATCTTTTTACATTTAAGTATAAGATGTATAAAAACTTTTGAAGTTTTAGGAAATAGTTTAATTCTATTAAATGTATAATGAAGGTACAAATGTACATGATTTACCCTATCAAGATAATCCTTTCGAAAATCAGGCACTTCATT